AATAAAAAGAATAATGAATAGAAAAGAATAATGGCTTGGGTCGTGTATCTACGGCCAATCTAAGGTAGAGCAGAAGGTTCCATCGGAACAATTTTTTATTTTAGTTCAGGGTTCCTCGTCTCTTTTTTTTTTAATTTTAAATTAAATTTTAAAAGGGGGGAGGGGGTGTGGGGAGAAATGACAAGAAGATATTGGAACATAAATTTAGAAGAGATGATGGAGGCAGGGGTTCATTTTGGCCATGGTACTAAGAAATGGAATCCTAAAATGGGACCTTATATCTCTGCAAAGCGTAAGGGTATTCATATTACAAATCTTACTAGAACTGCTCGTTTTTTATCAGAAGCTTGTGATTTGGTTTTTGATGCAGCAAGTAGAGGAAAACAATTCTTAATTGTTGGTACCAAAAATAAAGCAGCTGATTCAGTAGCATGGGCTGCAATAAGGGCCCGGTGTCATTATGTTAATAAAAAATGGCTCGGCGGTATGTTAACGAATTGGTCCACTACAGAAACAAGACTTCATAAGTTCAGGGACTTGAGAGTGGAACAAAAAACAGGAAGACGATTGAGTCTTCCAAAAAGAGACGCAGCTATGTTGAAAAGACAATTATCTCGTTTGCAAACATATCTGGGCGGGATTAAATATATGACAGGGTTACCCGATATTGTAATCATCGTCGATCAGCACGAAGAATATACGGCTCTACGAGAGTGTATCACTTTGGGAATTCCAACAATTTGTTTAATCGATACAAATTGTGACCCCGATCTAGCAGATATTTCGATTCCAGCGAATGATGACGCTATATCTTCAATCCGATTAATTCTTAACAAATTAGTGTTCGCAATTTGTGAGGGTCATTCTAGCTATATAAGAAATCCTTGATTAATAATAAGATAAAGAACTTACTTCGAAAATCCCATAGATTTATGGAATCGTTTACTATTTCTGAATTTCAAAAAAGAGATAAAAATAACCGGGGATATTCTGTTATTAGTTCGTATTCAAACTAGTAGTATTAGTTGGTATTCAAAATACCCGATTCAGGTGGGCAAAGAGATGGTTAATCCAAATAAATTTTTTACAGTTCAATTTTTTTCAGAGGGCAATATGAATGTTCTAGCAAACACACTAAAAGGGTTATACGATGTATCCGGTGTGGAAGTAGGCCAGCATTTCTATTGGCAAATAGGGGGTTTCCAAGTCCACGGCCAAGTACTTATTACTTCTTGGGTTGTAATTGCTATCTTATTAGGTTCGACCACTATAGCTGTTCGGAACCCACAAACCATTCCTAGCGGGGGTCAGAATTTCTTCGAATATGTTCTTGAATTCATTCGAGATGTCAGTAAAACTCAAATTGGAGAAGAATATGGTCCTTGGGTTCCTTTTATTGGAACTATGTTTCTATTTATTTTTGTTTCTAATTGGTCAGGAGCTCTTTTACCTTGGAAAATCATACAATTACCTCATGGGGAGTTAGCCGCACCCACGAATGATATAAATACTACTGTTGCTTTGGCTTTACTCACGTCAGTGGCATATTTCTATGCGGGTCTTACTAAAAAAGGATTAGGTTATTTCGGGAAATATATTCAACCAACTCCAATCCTTTTACCCATTAACATCTTAGAAGATTTCACAAAACCTTTATCGCTTAGTTTTCGACTTTTCGGGAATATCTTAGCTGATGAATTAGTCGTTGTTGTTCTTGTTTCTTTAGTACCTTCAGTGGTTCCTATACCTGTTATGTTCCTTGGATTATTTACAAGTGGTATTCAAGCTCTTATTTTTGCAACTTTAGCTGCAGCTTATATAGGTGAATCCATGGAGGGCCATCATTGAAATAGTCTTTTTTTTCAAACCAATGGACCTTTGGCTCAACATAATTTACTTAGGGAATATACAATTACGCCATATACGATATAGAGTAATAGCGACAAAATTACGATAAAATTACGATATTAGAGAGTTGTAAAAAAAGGAAAGAGATCGAAAAGATCTTTTTCCTAAAGTTTCCTTCCGTCCACTTAATATGATACCCCCCAATGAATCTTCGATTTATATCTTTATATCCCATTATTCAATATTTCAATATTCAAATAAAAAAAGAATTTGAATATTGAATAAGAATGCTGATAGTATATGTTTCTAACGTGTGATTAAATATTAAATAAAAAAAAGAGCGAAGGATTCCCGTTTCAGTTGATTTTATTCAACGATTGACCAAACGAAAATAATAAGAAAATAATAATATAATAAATAACAAATTGCATGAACTTAGATCAATCAAATAATGATATTTCTATGCAATAATTTGAACTAACCAATTTGTCCATTTAGATTGGATACAGTGGAACAATGATAAAGAATAGAGAAGAGGGAAAATAATTTACAAAAAACGGAATTCATAAAAAACATGGGTTGGTTCGGAGAGGATAGGTATATGTAATTGAATGGCTATAGCTAAGTCAACTCTTGTAGATATTTCGATAATTGATTCTTGAATACGATTGAATCTAAGATGAATGCTTGGTTTACATTATGGAAGAAAGACCTGTATATGTGATATTGACCGGTTATATATGAACTAAAGATATATTTCATTTGCCCTACTCCTATGAATTTAGATGGGGATTCCAATAGAAGCCCTTCCCCTTCCGTCTCCTTGTGACTGTGAATTGAATGAATAAACAAATCAAGAATAAAGATGGAAGAATTCAAATAACAGTTCGGAACCAAGAAGTGGAAGAGCGAAAGTCGTATGTATTCACAAAGACTCCGTGGATAGAAACTAAAAAAGAGATATCGAAGTAGTTCTGCTGATTCACTAATACTATTACTTCAACTCGAAGTTATTAGTTACTTCGACTGGATGAATCCTAGTGACAGAATAATTAAGTCATAATTGGTTGGTTGTATCATTAACCATTTCTTTTTTTGGTACGAGGGAACTTATAATGAATCCACTGATTTCTGCCGCTTCCGTTATTGCTGCTGGGTTGGCCGTAGGGCTTGCTTCTATTGGACCCGGAGTTGGTCAAGGGACTGCCGCGGGTCAAGCTGTAGAGGGTATCGCGAGACAGCCCGAGGCAGAGGGAAAAATACGAGGTACTCTATTGCTTAGTCTAGCTTTTATGGAAGCTTTAACAATTTATGGACTGGTTGTAGCATTAGCACTTTTGTTTGCGAATCCTTTTGTTTAATTTTAGAAATATGAAAAATACATATTTTATTGCCTTGGACTTGTCATTTGCTTTTTCGAATTATATCAAGATTTCACTCCTACAATTACTTATTCGTTGACAAAATAACCTACGGGAAGGGATGATTTGCGGATGAGGAATTAGTATACCGACTCGCTTTCATCCTTCCCGTTCGGAGTCCAGAGGAAACTAAGTATTGAAACAAGGGGGATAGTTCATAGAAATGAAATACCTTTCAAAATAGGACAAATAAAAGAATAAATAAAAAAGAGGGGCGAAGTGATACAAAAAGAACTCTATTCGATTTTTGAGTCTATCAATTTAGTCTATCCATAAGAGGAGATCATATGAAAAATGTAACCGATTCCTTCCTTTCTTTCGGCCACTGGCCATCTGCCGGGAGTTTCGGGTTTAATACCGATATTTTATCAACAAATCTAATAAATCTAAGTGTAGTGCTTGGTGTATTGATCTTTTTTGGAAAGGGAGTGTGTGCGAGTTGTTTATTTCAAGAATAGGCTGGATCCAACCAGCTGTACCTTTTTTCTTATAACTAGGAAAAAAAAGAAAGGTGCATGATCTCGCGAATTACTTCGGACTAAAATAAATTAAGAATATGTAAGAACCATAGCATTTCGTGATTCATTGGTAAACCTACTTTGATTCTCTATCAACCAATAATGCGTGGCCCTTAGTATGGTTAAAGCAAACTGTTTGAAGTCTAGACGCAGCGTGGTACTCTTTCTACCACTCTATTAATATAGAGATGGTTCAAAATGAATATTTTATGGATAGAGAACACTCCTATCGATAAAATTATTTGAACCACTTATTGTACAAGTGGGCATTGCGCCCCTTTTATCCAATGCTGAATCGACAACCTATGTGTTATGTATAAGTAAGAATAATTTTTTGGATTTGAAGAAAAAGAAACAATTTTGCTGACAATTACATATTTTTTGTCAGAAGAGTCCTCTGAATATTTTGATCTGGCATTAGTTTATCTATTTTTTTTGAATATGAGCAAAGAAGAGAGGATAGGCTCATTACATTCATAAAAAGATATGAGAATTTATTCTAAGTAATTGAGCGTGAGAGCCAAATGAATCGAAAGATTCGTGTTTGGTTCGGGAAGGGATTATGGAAGCTTTGAAATGAATGGAAAGATAATCTACTTTCATTAAGTGATTTATTAGATAATCGAAAACAGAGGATCTTGAATACTATTCGAAATTCAGAAGAACTCCGTGGAGGGGCCATTGAGCAGCTGGAAAAAGCCCGGACTCGCTTACGGAAAGTGGAAATGGAAGCAGATCGGTTTCGAGTGAATGGATACTCTGAGATAGAGCGAGAAAAATTGAATTTAATTAATTCAACTTATAAGACTTTAGAACAATTAGAAAATTACAAAAATGAAACTATTCAATTTGAACAGCAAAGGGCGATTAATCAAGTCCGACAACGGATTTTCCAACAGGCCTTACGGGGAGCTCTAGGAACTCTGAATAGTTGTTTGAACAACGAGTTACATTTACGTACTATTAATGCTAATATTGGCATGTTAGGGTCAATGAAAGAAATAACTGATTAGTCTTTCTACTGTAGGCATTATTTTTTTTTTTTCTTTTAAAAAAGAATTAAGAAATAGTCATGGTAACAATTCGAGCTGATGAAATTAGTAATATTATCCGTGAACGGATTGAACAATATAATAGAGAAGTAAAGATTGTAAATACTGGTACCGTGCTTCAAGTAGGTGATGGCATTGCTCGTATTCATGGTCTTGATGAA